AAAACATTTACTGGGGAAGCAGAAGCCCTTTTGAAGGAAGCTATTCAGGAACAGATGGAACTCTTTTTCCTCCAGGAACAAGTAGAAAAGAACTGATTATTAATAATTTAATCAATTTCTATTTATAATAGAACAATCAAATTGAACTTTCTAATTTTCATAATTCTTATCTTTTAATATTTTTTCTTTTCATTTTAATAGTAGTAAATTAGATTAATTAAATTCGAAAGATAAAAAAAGTTCTTATTCTAAAAGTAGAAGCCGCTTTTGTTCAATTCAAATTATTCAATTCAAAATACCTTTCGAAATAGAGAAATTCACATAAATATATAGGCAAATAATTTGCGCCCAATAGGATTTGAACCTATACCAAAGGTTTAGAAGACCTCTGTCCTATCCATTAGACAATGGACGCTTTTCTTTTTTTCTTTCACTTTTCTTTTAACTAAATTTAAATAATTTAGTTAAAAGAAAAGTGAAAGAAAAAAAAAGAATTCTATAGAATAGAATTTCAATTGAATATTAATAAGTAAAACTAAATTAAAAAATTCAAATGAATAATTAACTAATTTAATTAAGAAAATAAAAATGGATTCGTTAGAATAAAAAAAGCGGGTAGCGGGAATCGAACCCGCATCGTTAGCTTGGAAGGCTAGGGGTTATAGTCGACGTTGATTCATCATTTTGAACGTCTCTAATTCAAAATCGAACGTGAAACTTTTGTTTCATTCGGCTCCTTTACGGAAGAAATTAAGAGATGGAAGACATTAAAAAAAAATGACCCATAACATCTACGTAAGCCTTTACGAATACGCTTAAAACACCTTGCTTTTTAGATGATCCCTATAGAAGAGGAGTATTATAACAATCTGTTTTTTTTTTTTCTAGTTACTTCGTTCTCTATTTCTATTTGAGCGAATCTTTAGGAAAATAAGATAATTTCCACCGAGCTAAAAAAAATATGTCGATATATCTAGTAAACTAAAAAAATCGTTTATTAGCTATTTTTCTTCAATCTCTTCTATACAAAAACAAATAAATACAAAAATGGAAGATTTAGTTACGATTAGAAAGAAACTTTCTATATCTTTCTCCATGGATCCTTTACTCATACTCAAAAAATTGGGATTATTGATCCAATTCCAAAAAACTTATGTTTCATAATTTAAAAATTCAATTTGTCAATTTAGAATTGATTCTTCTTGTATATAAATTATGATAATGTATATTATTCCTCGAATCGTTCATTCAGAGGTATAAAGGATTAAATTACCTTAAGTAAGAAATAAAGTTTTTCATCGAGATAAAAAATCAAGCAAGGGATCCCTTAACTATTAAAGGGTCCATAGAACGAATCACACTTTTACCACTAAACTATACCCGCTACAATGCAATTATTGTATATAAATTCATTTTTGTCGAACAAGGGAATCGGTTGTAATTAAGAAACAAGAAATTCATTTTTTGCTAATTACAGTATTGACGTGTTTCGTAAGGGGGCCCACTAATGAAATTGAGAATAGGGGGGGCTAATTTCATTTTTTTTAGATTTTGTTTTTTCTGAAGGTGTTTTGACAGATACATCTCTACAAAACTACTTAATTCAGAACAGAACAGGAAGCACATTGTGCAAGAATCGAAAGTTCCGTTCTTTTTTTTTAGATACGTTACCAGAAAAAGGAATAATCCAAAATTACATTTAATTTTTATCTTATGTCATTTTGATTCTATATCATAGCAATCAAAAGGATTGATTTTTTCAAATCAAATACATTCAAATAAATCATTGTTATCCGGAATTCATCGTAATAAAAAGAGCAGCCCGGCCAGACCTGTAGCTAGCCGGGCCCTGGCTGTATAAAAAAGCAAACTCCAAAAATGGAAAAAAATATTTGTATATTATATATATAATAATGTAATGAGTGGAAATCAAATAGTCGTTCTATTTTTTTTTTTTTTCAATCGGGGAGAGATGGCTGAGTGGACTAAAGCGTCGGATTGCTAATCCGTTGTACGAATTTTTGTACCGAGGGTTCGAATCCCTCTCTCTCCGTTTCCGTTCATGATTGGGTATTTTTTTTTGAACTTACAGAAGTTTGTTTGATTTTTTTTTAGTTACTAGTTAAAGATGTAAAATAGAAAAAATCCTAGAAAAAAAAAAGAAAAAATATTTTAAAATTCAGCACAAGCAAGAAAAACACAGAAAAAAAAATATATTTTTTTTATTCTTCACGTCCAGGATTACGTCCCGGGTCGTTAGATAAGAATCCAAAGATGAAAAGAGAAACAAAGAATATTACTACCGTGTAAACAAATAGTTTTAGAGTAAGCATTACACAAAATCTCCAAGATAATTAAAAAAAACGACAGAGAAAGAGAATAGATTCTCTTAGATTAGACATTATGTTTCTTTTGATACTAAGTTTCTAAGAAATGAAGGGATTTTGAGGAAATAGAAAAAATTAGGAAATTGATTTCTAGTATATATAGTAAGAATCTAGTAAGAATCTAGCCTATTAATATATTATTACTTGTTTTTTACTATTATCAAAAATATTCTTTGCATATACATAATCTAGGTATTGATGATGGATTCAAATCTAATGATACTATATAATAGGGTTGGGATTGCTCAATGTAAAAAGAAAAACAGAAATTATGAGATGATCAGGATTTTTTTGTCTATCAAAAAATTTCAATATTCGAATCTAGGATTAACACCGTAAGACTTATCTGATTTTATAAATTGTTAAAATGTTCAAATTTGTATTTTAAAATCAATTTTGAATTTTATTTTAGGCATTATTTAAATGAAAGATCTCATCGAAAACTTACAGCAGCTTGCCAAACAAAAGCTAACAAAAAAAAGAGTACGGGTATTACTGGCATAATATCTACAATTGGATTCAAAAAAGCGTAGGCTTCGGGTAATTTCGTCAAGAAAAAACTACTTGAATAAAGGGCAGAGTCAATACAAATACAGACCAAACTAAAGATATTAAGCATAACAAACATTTTGTTGTTTTTTAAGAAAATTCATTGTATTTTTCCTTTTGTGGAATTCGAATTTTCATTTTGATTATTATATTTTATTGTATATATATGATAATATGTTGATAATATGTATCATTTATTAATATTTTATAATACTATCTACTATCTAATTATATAGATTATATATAATTAGATAGTATATTATAATACTAATATAATATTAGTACTATTATATTAGTATTATTTGAATAATTTGGTTGTTTATTTCATTGTAATTTATGATTGATACTATCTATTAATTATTATTAATTAATTTAATATAGATAGTAATGAATTTCGAATATATACATATTTATTAATTATAGATATTCATTTTCCTAAATGAAAAAAACCATATATATCAAAAAAAAAAATAGAAATAATAATAAATAGATTTTTGAATTATACAATTATCCGCGGCGATTACAATAAAAATAATAAAAAAGGGAAAAGTGAATCTTTACTCTGATATACAATTTGTATTCAAATAGGATCTACGTCACGAATAGATATGCTCTGGGACGGAAGGATTCGAACCTCCGAATAGCGGGACCAAAACCCGTTGCCTTACCGCTTGGCCACGCCCCATTTCCGATTCGACACTAAACTAATAAATAGTATTATTGGTATTGGTTGTTCGTCAATTCTAGTTCATAAGTATATTTTGGATACAGAAATCGAAAGGATCCAATTCAAGCAAGTTTAAAAAAAGTCAAATTAATTTGTTGGAATTGGTAAAGCTATTTCGATCAAAAGTGTATCTAAGGGAATTAGCCTTCTCTTCTGTTTGTATGATTCTTTCAGAGAAAGAAAAGGGTATGTTGCTGCCATTTTTAAATAAAACGATTAAAGATCCCCGAAGTAATGTCTAAACCCAATGATTAAAGTAAAAGCTAAAGGATTCTGGAACAAGTAAATACCATTTTCAAATTGTCTCAAAAATTCTATTAGAATAATACCAATTTCCTTAGAATGAAGAAAAAAATGCATTCTAAAGAAGTAAGAAAGGCAAAAAATGGGGTAAAGACTGCTCAATACGTGAAATACCTAACCTAAAGGGCTTTGTTTTGCCTTCAGTTATTTGAGAGTTATCTAATTTGAGTTATGAGATTGCGAATATAATATAAGTCTTTTTTTTATTCCTTTTCTTTCTCAAATAAGGAATAAAAAAAAGACTTAAACCACAGTGTAATTGATTTTATGATTTTATGGATCTATTTGATATACTAATTTTATACATAAGACTTAATTTTCTTATACATAAGACTTAATTTTCAATTTTCTCGAGCCGTACGAGGCGAAAACTTCTTATATGTTTATAGGGGGGGGGGGTTGATCTTTTATCTCTATCCTAATGAGCCGTTTATCGAATCGTTGCAATTGATGTTCGATCCCGAAGAGAGGGAAGAGATCTTCGGAAAGTGGGTTTTTATGATCCAATAAAGAATCAAACCTATTTAAATGTTCCTGTTATTCTCTATTTCCTTGAACAAGGTGCTCAACCTACAGGAACCGTTCAGGATATTTCAAAAAAGGCAGGTGTTTTTATGTCACTTTGCCCTAATCAACAAACGAAATTCAATTAATAAAATAAAAAAATAGGGTAAAGAGAGTGCGGATTCCTTGTATATCGAGTTTTAGAACTCTTCTTTTCTCTTTTTTTTATCCCCTCCACTCTCTTGTTCTATTCATACCTTATTTTTCCTTCTTTCTAAATTTGTTTTTTGTTGTTGACATAGAATGTTGTTTTCTATAACCACAAAAATAGATTTGGATCCATTTTCAAAAAAAAAAATAGATAGAGTAAGGGTAGAAAAAATATATCTCTATATGATAGAAAAAGGTAAATGAATAATGACTAAATTAAGTAATTGCGTCTAAAAATACATTACTCCGGGTGGGGTTATCTATTTTTTTTATGGTAAATAAATGAGATATAATATTTAAAATCGAATATAAAATGGAATACTTATATGATTTTTCATCCAATGACTATTCATCTATTGTATTTTCGTGTAAATAAAAGGGAAAAAAGATCTATGGAAAAATGGGGGTTCAATTCTATGTTGTTTAAGAGGAGGTTCGAATACGGGTGTAGCTTAAGTGAATCAATAGAGAATTTTGGTTCTAGTGAAAATACCGGTGTAAGTGAAGACCCAATTTTAACGGATATGGATAAAAACATTTATAGTTGGAAAGATAGTGAAAACTTTAGTTACAGTAATGTTGATTATTCAGTCAATGTCAGCCGGAACATGCAGAATTTCCTATCTGATAAAACTTTTTTAGTTCGGGATATTAAAAAGAACGGTTATTCCATATATTTTGATATTGAAAATCAAATTTTGGAGATTGATAATGATCGTTCTTTTCTAAGTGAACCAGAAAGTTTTTTTTCTAGTTATAAGAATTATAACTATCTGAATAATGTCTGTAATTCTAATAATGATGATGATCATTACACATATAATACTCAATCTAGTTGGAATAATAACATTATTAGTTGCATTGAAAGTTATCTTTGTTCTCAAATCTTTATTGATAATTCCATTTTAGATGATAGTGACAAATACAATGACAGTTACTTTTATAGTAACATTTGTGGTAAGGGCAAAAATGGTAGTGAAACCGAGAGTTCTAGTATAATAGCGGGAACTAACGAGAATACAAACGAGACTGATTTCATTAAAAGAGAAAGTTCTAGTGATCTCGATGAAACTCAAAAATACAAACATTTGTGGATTGAATGTGAAAATTGTTATGGATTAAATTATAAGAAATTTTTTCAATCAAAAATGAATATTTGTGAACACTGTGGATATCATTTGAAAATGAGCAGTTCAGATAGAATCGAACTTTCGATTGATTCGGGTACTTGGAATCCTATGGATGAAGACATGGTCTCTCTTGATCCCATTGAATTTCATTCGGAAGAGGAACCTTATAAAGATCGTATTGATTCTTATCAAATAAAGACGGGATTGGCCGAGGCTGTTCAAACAGGCATAGGTCAACTAAACGGTATTTCTGTAGCTGTTGGGATTATGGATTTTCAATTTATGGGAGGTAGTATGGGATCCGTAGTGGGTGAGAAAATCACCCGTTTGGTCGAATATGCTACCAATCAACTTTTACCCCTTATTCTCGTATGTGCGTCTGGAGGAGCACGTATGCAAGAGGGAAGTTTGAGCTTGATGCAAATGGCTAAAATTTCTTCTGCTTTATATGATTATCAAACAAATAAAAAGTTATTCTATGTATCAATCCTTACATCTCCTACTACAGGCGGGGTGACAGCTAGTTTTGGCATGTTGGGGGATATCATTATTGCCGAACCAAATGCTTACATTGCATTTGCAGGTAAAAGAGTAATTGAACAAACCTTGAATAAAGCAGTACCTGAGGGTTCACAAACGGCGGAATATTTATTCCAAAAGGGCTTATTTGATTCAATCGTACCGCGTAATCTTTTAAAGTGGGTTCTCAGTGAGTTATTTCAACTCCATGCTTTCTTTCCTTTTACTCAAAAAGAAAAAGAAAGCGGAGCCTAAAATTATTTTTGAATTCTTTTTTTTTTAACTTCAAATAAATTATGGGACAAAAATAGAATTAGAACACACAAGAGAATAGTAATAAAATAATAGTAGAAGAATACTAAGAATAAAATAAATGGGCGGATTTCTCCTTCTATTTTTACAAGAAGAATATGTATGATAATCCACCCATTTATTTTACATTCCTTAGATTATTCGATACTATTTGTACTTTTGATTCTATTATTTATTAATAAATATAATTATTCTTTTTATATTATTTAATATTCTATAACTCATTATATATATATTCACTCGTATATACTTAGTATAAGTATATACGAGTGAATATAGACTATCTTTATAACAATAACAAAATCATATTATTATGAAATTAATAGAACAAAAATATTAATATAACAATAAAAATAGAATAAAAAAGGTAAAATAGTAAATCGAGGTACCCATTCTATGATAAACTTACCCTCCGTTTTTGTGCCTTTAGTGGGCCTAATATTTCCGGCAATTACAATGGCTTCTTTATTTCTTCATGTTCAAAAAAACAAGATTTTTTAGATTTGTCCCCACTGCTTCCATATCTAAAAAAAAACAATATTTTTTTAGATATGGAAGCAGTTCGATGAATTACCACTAAAAGTTTACACAAAATATTGCTAGTTGATGAAAGTTACTTCGGAAACAAAGTCAAATTCATTTGCTTGGGTTTTGTATTCTCCCTATTCGAATAAAATAGAACCGGATCTAATATGAGTTGGCGGTCAGAACGTATATGGATAGAACTTATAACGGGGTCTAGAAAAACAAGCAATTTCTGTTGGGCCTTTATACTTTTTTTAGGTTCATTGGGGTTCTTATTGGTTGGAACTTCAAGTTATCTTAGTAAGAATTTGTTATCTTTATTTCCGTCCCAGCAAATTCTTTTTTTTCCACAAGGGATCGTGATGTCTTTCTATGGAATCGCAGGTCTCTTTATTAGTTCTTATTTGTGGTGTACAATTGCGTGGAATGTGGGTAGTGGTTATGATCGATTCGATAGAAAAGAGGGAATAGTGTGTATTTTTCGTTGGGGATTTCCTGGAAAAAATCGTCGTATTTTTCTCCGATTCCTTCTGAAAGATATTCAGTCTATAAGACTAGAAGTTAAAGAGGGTATTTATACTCGCCGTGTTCTTTATATGGAAATTATAGGCCAGGGGGCCATTCCCTTGACTCGTATTGACGAGAATTTGACTCCACTAGAAATGGAACAAAAAGCCGCAGAATTGGCCTATTTCTTACATGTACCTATTGAAGTATTTTGAAAAAAAAAAAATGAACTGAAAAAGAAATACTTTCTTAGGGAAAAGCATTTTTTTTTTCAAAATATTTAGATTTTTATAGAAGGGACATTCTTTGTTTGGTTTCGAAATCCTACTTCATTATGCAAAAGTGTTCTTCGGTGTATTCATCAAAATAAAAAGGAGTAATTGCTTCGAATCTTATCAATTGATATCTTTTGAAACATTCTTTTTTTTTCTTCATTCTAATTGGTAGTGGATTCTTTCCTTTTCTTATCTTATTCGATTTCGGTCTTTCTGTATTCTGTCTAAATTCAGGGAAAGGACTAACTCCCGAATTGCAAATCAAAAAAATACGAGAATGGATTTCGATTTAAATTCGATTTCTATATTATAGATTAATATTTATATTATATGACTTGTAATATAACTTATGCTTGATAGAAAGATTATTATTATTCTAGTATTATAGGATTTGACGAGTGAGGTGAAGCTGAGTTCATTAAAGACGAAAAATGGCAAAAAAGAAAGCATTCACCCCCCCCCTATATCTTACATCTATAGTTTTTTTGCCCTGGTGCATCTCTTTTACATTTAATAAAAGTCTGGAATCTTGGATTACCGATTGGTGGGATACTAGACAATCCGAAATTTTCTTGAATATCATTCAAGAAAAGAGTATTCTAAACAAATTCATAGAATTCCAGCAACTGTTTCTCTTGGACGAAATGCTAAAGGAATATCCGGAAACACGTCTACAAAACCTACGTACCGGAATTTACAAAGAAACCATCCAATTGATCAAGACACATAACGAAGATAGTATCAATACGATTTTACACTTCTCGACAAATATAATCTGTTTTGTTATTCTAAGTGGTTACTCTATTCTAGGTAATCAAGAACTTATTATTCTTAATTTTTGGATTCAAGAATTCCTATATAACTTAAGTGACACAATAAAAGCTTTTTCTATTCTTTTATTAACCGATTTATGTATAGGATTCCATTCGACCCACGGTTGGGAACTAATGATTGGTTCTGTGTATAAAGATTTTGGGTTTGTTCAGAATGGTCAAATTATATCTGGTCTTGTTTCCACCTTTCCAGTCATTTTAGATACAATTATAAAATATTGGATTTTCCGTTATTTAAATCGCATATCTCCGTCACTTGTAGTGATTTATCATTCAATGAATGACTGAAAAAAGGATTGGCTGGTGCAATTATAAAGTTTGTTATTTTGTAAAAAAGCTAAACATACAAAAATTGATTCATTTTTTTCTCTCCGGGGGGGGGGGGGTTCTTCTTATACTCTAGCAAAATATTTTCAGTAAATAGCAAAATCGTGGATAGGAAACTATGCCAGTGACCTACCGAATCTTATTGTAGAAATTTTCAGGATCAGGGTTGGAACATGCAAACTAGAAATTCCTTTTCTTGGATAAGGGAACAGATTACTCTATCTATTTCCGTATCGCTCATGATATATATAATAACTCGAGCACCCGTTTCAAGTGCTTATCCCATTTTTGCGCAGCAGGGTTATGACAATCCTCGAGAAGCAACCGGCCGTATTGTATGTGCCAATTGCCATTTAGCGAATAAGCCCGTGGATATTGAGGTTCCACAAGCGGTACTTCCTGATACTGTATTTGAAGCAGTTGTTCGAATTCCTTATGATATGCAAGTGAAACAAGTTCTTGCTAATGGTAAAAAGGGGCCTTTGAATGTGGGGGCTGTTTTGATTTTACCGGAGGGTTTTGAATTGGCCCCTTCCGATCGTATTTCGCCTGATATGAAAGAAAAGATAGGTAATCTGTCTTTTCAAAGCTATCGTCCTACAAAAGAGAATATTCTTGTGGTAGGCCCCGTTCCCGGTCAAAAATATAGTGAAATCACCTTTCCTATTCTTTCCCCAGATCCCACTACTAAGAGGGATGTTCACTTCTTAAAATATCCTATATACGTAGGCGCGAACAGGGGTAGGGGTCAGATTTATACGGACGGGAGCAAGAGTAATAATAATGTTTATAACGCTGCAGCAGCAGGTATAGTAAACAAAATCATACGAAAAGAAAAAGGGGGATACGATATTACTATAGTGGATGCATCGAGTGGACGTGAAGTTCTTGA